TGATGTGAGTGACGATATCGACCGTGACCTTGATACGGAGCTGGAGCTTCTAACTAGGATGAATGCACTAACTATGGATATGATGCCAGAAATAGACCGATTTTATATCACCCTTCAATTCGAATTAGCAAAAGCAATGTCTCCTTGCATAATATGGATTCCAAACATTCACGATCTGGATGTGAATGAGTCGAATTACTTATCCCTCGGTCTATTAGTGAACTATCTCTCCAGGGATTGTGAAAGATGTTCCACTCGAAATATTCTTGTTATTGCTTCGACTCATATTCCCCAAAAAGTGGATCCCGCTCTAATAGCTCCGAATAAATTAAATACATGCATTAAGATACGAAGGCTTCTTATTCCACAACAACGAAAGCACGTTTTCACTCTTTCATATAGTAGGGGATTTCACTTGGAAAAGAAAATGTTCCATACTAAGAGATTCGGGTCCGTAACCATGGGTTCCAATGTACGAGATCTTGTAGCACTTACCAATGAGGCCCTATCGATTAGTATTACACAGAAGAAATCAATTATAGACACTAATATAATTAGATCTGCTCTTCATAGACAAACTTGGGATTTGCGATCCCAGGTAAGATCGGTTCAGGATCATGGGATCCTTTTCTATCAGATAGGAAGGGCTGTTGCACAAAATGTATTTCTAAGTAATTGCCCGATAGATCCTATATCTATCTATATGAAGAAGAAATCATGTAACGAAGGGGATTCTTATTTGTACAAATGGTACTTCGAACTTGGAACGAGCATGAAGAAATTAACGATACTTCTTTATCTTTTGAGTTGTTCTGCCGGATCGATTGCTCAAGACCTTTGGTCTCTACCCGGACCCGATGAAAAAAATGGGATCACCTATTATGGACTTGTTGAGAATGATTCTGATCTAGTTCATGGCCTATTAGAAGTAGAAGGCGCTCTAGTGGGATCCTCACGGACAGAAAAAGATTGCAGTCAGTTTGATAATGATCGAGTGACATTGCTTCTTCGGCCCGAACCAAGGAGTCCCTTAGATATGATGCAAAATGGATCTTGTTCTATCCTTGATCAGGGATTTCTCTATGAAAAATATGAATCGGAGTTTGAAGAAGGGGAAGTAGAAGGAATCCTCGACCCGCAACAGATAGAGGAGGATTTATTCAATCACATAGTTTGGGCGCCTAGAATATGGAGCCCTTGGGGCTTTCTATTTGATTGTATCGAAAGGCCCAATTCATTGGGATTTCCCTATTGGGCCAGGTCATTTCGGGGCAAGCGGATCATTTATGGTGAAGAGGATGAGCTTCAAGAGAATGATTCGGAGTTCTTGCAGAGTGGAACCATGCAGTACCAGATACGAGATAGATCTTCCAAAGAACAAGGCGTTTTTCGAATAAGCCAATTCATTTGGGACCCTGCAGATCCACTCTTTTTCCTATTCAAAGACCAGCCCCTTGTCTCTGTGTTTTCACATCGAGAATTCTTTGCAGATGAAGAGATGTCAAAGGGGCTTCTTACTTCCCAAACAGATCCTCCTACATCTATATATAAACGCTGGTTTATCAAGAATACGCAAGAAAAGCACTTCGAATTGTTGATTCATCGCCAGAGATGGCTTAGAACCAAGAGTTCATTATCTAATGGATTTTTCCGTTCTAATACTCTATCCGAGAGTTATCAGTATTTATCAAATCTGTTCCTATCTAACGGAAGGCTATTGGATCAAATGACAAAGGCATTGTTGAGAAAAAGATGGCTTTTCCCGGATGAAATGAAAATTGGATTCATGTAATAGGAGAAAGGTTTCCCATTCCTTAGCCTGAAAGATATGTGGCCATGAAATAGGGATTAAGTGGAACAGAATTGACTGAGTGGTAGAGTCGTGGAAACACCTCCTTCTTCCATATTTTGGACACGGAACAATATGTTACTGCTGAAACATGGAAGAATTGAAATCTTAGATCAAAACACTATGTATGGATGGTATGAACTGCCTAAACAAGAATTCTTGAACAGCGAGCAACGAGAGCGATTCCTCACTACATCAAAAAATTTCCATTAATGAAAGATGTAAATCCATTGGAAAAATAAAAAATACGTATGTCGGATGAAATGGTGGTTGTTGCTATCTGCTCCAATAACGAATCGTTGGTTTAACTGAATAACTAAATGAATAACTAAATAAAATAGATAGAACCTTCTCTTCGTCTCAGGTCGATGGATCTTCTCAATTGGAAGATCCCCTATATGGATAATATACACATTCCAGTTGACCGGGCCTAATTCTAATTCTTTTGTTCTGAAGCAAAGATATCCACGGGGCGGTTCGTCCTATTCAGATATTCACGACCAAGAAGTACTGGATTCTCTTTCGGATAGGCTCTGAAAGGAGAAAGAGAAGGAAGGCTGGAATGCCAACAGACGCCTATTATTGAATTCACCCGACCCGATAGTACCCATTTTATTTTGGGAACATAACATCCAGTGCCAAAGTCACTGA